AAAGATAACCCAAAAAATCAAAGGAATGCTTAGATAATTGGTTTATATGGATTCTTCCTGGTTGAGACCATACATAAAAATGACATTGCCAAAAATGGACAAGATAATATTTCCACTTATTCATCAGAAGAGGAGTATCTTTTGATGCCAGAATCGATTTTCCTTGATATCTAACATACTGTATAAAAGGATCCTTGAAGAACCATAAGGTGGCCGGAAAATCGTTAGCAAAGACTTCTTCGACAGGATATTTTATTTTTTCATAAAAACGTATTCGCTCAAAAAGAATCCCAGAAGAGGTTAATCGTAAATGATTCGATTGGTTACGGAGAAAAAGGAAAATGGATTCGTATTCACATACATAAGAATTATATAGGAGCAAGAATAATCTTTGATTACTTTTTGCAAAAATGGATTTTTTTGGAGTAATAAGAGTATTCCAATTATAATACTCGTGAAGAAAGAGCCGTAATAAATGCAAAGAAGAGGGATCTTTCACGCAGTAGCGAAGGGTTTGAACCACGATTTCCAGATGAATGGGGTAGGGTATTAGTACATCTGATGCATAATTTAAATGTGGAAATTTGTCCTCGAAAAAAGGAAATATTGAATGAATTGATCGTAAATTATAAGATTTTACGGTTTCTGTCTCCTCTAAGGAAGATACTAATCGTAGGGAAAACGGAATTTCCACAATAACTGCAAATCCCTCCGATATCATTTGAGAATACAAATTTTTGTTGTACCCCAAAAATTTATTTTGATTCGAATCATTAACGGAAATAACAAAATGATTCTGTTGATACATTCGACTAATTAAACGTTTTATAATTAGTAAACTAGATTTCTTGTCATAACCTACATTATCCAACAAAACGGATCTATTTAAACCACGATCATGAGCAAGTGCATAAATATACTCCCGAAAGATAAGTGGGTATAGGAAGTCATGTTGCTGAGATCTATATAATTCTAAATATCCTTGAAATTCTTCCATTTAAAATTCAATTTGAATCAGAAAAGAAATAGGTGATTTATTGGGTTATCAAATGATACATAGTACGATACAGTCAAAACAAGGTATTTATATTATAGTAAGAAAAAATTAGATACCTCGGAAACAAGTCAAACTCATCAACGGACTCTCCAGACCCTCCCTTTCCATATAATAGATTTATTTCATTTATAGGATAACAAGATAGTTAGAAGCCCTTTATTTTATCAATCCAATCGCTCTTTTGATTTTGAAAAAAAAAATCTCTTTATCAATATACTGCCTTCTTCTACACATTTATCTCTACCCCATAAAGGGGAATAGCTAATAGTTAGGACTCATAAGAAATTTCTAATCCACTCATCGGAAAAGCTTTTCCCGCATTAAGCACTAATATATTTTTAACGTCTAATTAGATGGGGGAATCATTCAAAAATGAAGAACAGAAGCTCGTTACTTTTTATTTCCCTAGAATTGGAACCTCTAGTAAGGCTCTACCCATATATTCATTCGACCCCCCAAAATGCTTTTTAAAAAATTGAATTTAAACAATTGAAATAAGATTTTGGACCTATTCAGTAAGAATGAAATATTCTCAGAATTATCCTACGACATGCTGCTTTTTCCATTCATTCCTTTCAGGATCAGTCGTGGTCTTACAAACTCTACCGATGGTATGGACGAATCTGTTGCTTCATACAAATGTGTAAAAGATGCTAGTCGCACTTAAAAGCCGAGTACTCTACCGTTGAGTTAGCAACCCAAATAAACAAATTAGAATGTGTAGATACAATCAGAATCCAAATAAATAACGAAATTGAATGGTACAACACAATCAAACCATTAAAAAAAAAAAACTCTAACCCACTCTGAACATAATAAAAATGAACAAACCCGACGAAAATACAAAAAATTCTCAAATAAAAGATAAAATAAGGATAAAGTCAAAGATTTTCAAATATTTATAGACCGCCTCTTGTCTCTCTTCTCTTATATTATCCATTAATTAGTATATATCGAGTTTAATTGATTAAAATCTTAATCAAAAAAGACTTCTTGTATGACAGAAAATATAAGAGCCTATTATTTGAATGAAATAAAATTTATGGAACAGGGATAAATAGATCCATTTATCCACGATCGGATTATATTTATTTGATACACTGTTGTCAATATGAATATTGAGAAAAGCATATGTATACAAAAGAGAAAACAAATTCTAAATCGAACTAACAATTCCGATTTCAATCAATTCAAATTATTTAAATAGAAAAAAAAGCGAAGGACTTGTGTTGGATTGGCACTATATATAATATAGGTGGAAGACTAAATTAAGGAAGACGGGGAGAAGTAGAAAAAAAATGAGGTTTATTCAATAACTAAAATAAGCAGATTTCGTCCTTTGTTTTTTTTGTTCATAGAGTTCCAACGAAAACGGGGGTAATGTCAAATTTTTATGTCTATAAACCCCATTACTTCTACGTCATTTCTTATTTATTCACTTGATTTTTTTTCTATCTATTTTATTTTATTAATTGAATTTTGTTTGTTGATTAAAGCGAAGTTCCGTAAAAACCCCCGCCCTTTTTGAAATATCATAAACAGTTCCTGTAGGTTGAGCGCCTTTTTCAAGGAAGTATAGAATAGCAGGAACATTTAAATAGATTTGATTCTTTATCGGATCATAAAAACCCACTTTCCGAAGATCTCTTCCCTCTCGTCGGGATCGAACATCAATTGCAACGATTCGATAAATGGCTCATTGGGATAGATGAAGAATACCCCCCCTAGAAACGTATAAGAAGTTTTCCCCTCGTACGGCTCGAGAAAATTGAAATTATGTCTATGTATAGAATTACAATATCAAATATATCCATAAAATCATCAAATTAATTAGACTATTGATTTTAGTACTTTTTTCTTATTCTTACCCAACAAAAAAGAAAATTAGTCGTATTTGCACCCTCATAACTCAAGTTGGATAACTCTGAAATAACTCAAAAGAGAAACCTTTTAGATATTTCATCTATTGAGCGGTCTCTAACCCTTTAATTGTCTGTCTTCTTTAGAATCCATTTTGATTATTTTCTGATCTAGTTGTTAAGACAATTGAAAATGGTATTTCCTTGTTCCAGGATCTTTGCCTTGAATCATTGGGTTTAGACATTACTTCGGTGATCTTTAAATCCTTTCAAAACGGCAGCAACATACCATTTTTGTGATTTCTTTCTGTCAAAGAATCATACGAATGTTTGATTCCTGCGTAATACACTTTCCTTTTGATTTGATCGAAAGAGTTTTACCAATTTCAACAAACTTTCCTTTTGAATTGGAAATTTTCTCGAATAGGACCCTTTAAGTTTATGTATCGAAAATATACTTACGAAGCTGTTCCAATTTATTGATTGATACTAACCCTAGATTCTTGCCCCTGAAAAATAAATCAATACTTTCTACTCGAGCTCCATCCTATACTATATTATAGTATACCCCCCAAAAAAAGAGAGTTACAGCGGAACAGAACAAATGATGTCGAGCCAAGAGCACTTTCATTCTTATATAATATATAAAAAAATGGTGGATGTAAGACTCCACAGCGGATCATGTCCTTCAAGTCGCACGTTGCTTTCTACCACATCGTTTTAAACGAAGTTTTACCATAACATTCCTTCAGTTTGGAGTTTGGAACCCATATGTAATTGATTCAATTATGGAATCATGAATAATCATTGGTTCGGATAGAGATTAATAGAATTTAATATTGTAAATTCTATAAAAATAATTTTTTTTTTTTATTTCTATTTTCTTATTTATATCATTCTAAATTTTAGAATATTTTTTCGATTATTGTAAAAATAAAATAAGTTAACTAAATTATAACTAATATAATACGAATAAATAAATATAATACAAAGAAACAAGTTATTTTGAATCTGTATCTTCAAGTAACATAATAGTGGTAGCATAAATTCAACAATTTCACACTTCTTCAAGTATCAAGAACTCATAGGAGTTCGTTACAAAGATTGAATTGATTGAAAAATCTCCTATCCGATATAATTATTTGCATTTTGCATAACATAAAGTTTTACAGCTTTTACAGCAAGGACTTTCATTTTTTATCATCAGTAAGAGAGAGAGAAATTCATATTGGATTAAACCATCTGTGATTAAAAAAAGATAGATAAAAAAACACTGATGTAAGGGAGAAATTTTATGTTGTTATTTTTTCATATTTATACTGTAAAATAGTTTGCGTGTTATTTGAACTCAATTAAATTTGTGAAAAAAATATGATTCCGTGGATTATGAAAAAAAAATAAGAATCACATTCTATACCAATATTCTACTCTTAATACAGAGGGCTGTTCGAAAAGGCAATCTTTTATATATATTTTATTATGATATATTTTATATATCAAAAAAAAATTATAAATACATTAATAAATATATTATATTAATAGAATGTTAATATAATGATCACATTATATAATAATATAGATAGACGAGGTATGCTCTGGGACGGAAGGATTCGAACCTCCGAGTAGCGGGACCAAAACCCGTTGCCTTACCACTTGGCCACGCCCCATTTATTTCTATTCGACACTAATAAACACTAATATTGGTACGGGTTATTCGTCAACTCCAGTCTAAATATCTATTATTTATAAAATGGATTACTAGAATTTTTATACATGTAGACTATACATGTAGACATAGAATTAAACTGAATTTATTGATCATTACATATAATTCAATTAAGATATTGTACGAAAGTATGATTTATTCTATTCTCTTTTGATTTGAGATATAGAAGGATTTTTGATTGGGTGAGTTCAAATCAAAGAAAGTTTTTTGGTCTTTCTTATTTATTTTTATTCATTTTTTTTCTTCTATCAATAATACTCTATTTATAATAATATAATAATAAAAAACTCAATTTAATTTATTAATAACTCAATCAAAATAAATACAATTATCCCCAAAAACAAAATGTTTGTTATGCTTAATATTTTAAGTTTGATCTGTATCTACCTTAATTCTGCTCTTTATTCCAGTAGTTTTTTCGTCGCCAAATTGCCCGAAGCCTACGCTTTTTTGAATCCAATTGTAGATGTTATGCCAGTAATACCCCTGTTCTTTTTTCTCTTAGCCTTTGTTTGGCAAGCTGCTGTAAGTTTTCGATGATATTGTTAATAAAGTCCCAGACAAATTCATGATTTATTCGAAAAAAAAAAAAAAAAAAAAAAAAAAAAAAATTCGTGGAATTGATAAGATCAGATACGTCTTACACTTTCAATTCAAATATTGAAATTCTTGTACAACCGCGACAAATCCGGATCACCCCACTTTATTTCTTGGTGTCAAAATAAAAAAAGGTAGGGTATGTGGCATAAAAGTGGAGAATCTATTCTCTTTTTTCCTAAAAAAATCTTGGAGATTGTGTAATGCTTACTCTCAAACTATTTGTTTACACGGTAGTGATATTCTTTGTTTCTCTCTTTATCTTCGGATTCCTGTCTAATGATCCAGGACGTAATCCTGGACGTGAAGAATAAAAAATAAGGTTTTTCTTTGCTTGATTTTAAACTGTTATTAGTAAGATTTTATCTATTCCACTTCTTTAACTATTCAGTTTTAACTATTAATAAAAAAGAGCTCGCGATAAATTCGAAAGAAAATGCCAAGTCATCAATGAAAACGGAAAGAGAGGGATTCGAACCCTCGGTACGAAAAACTCGTACAACGGATTAGCAATCCGACGCTTTAGTCCACTCAGCCATCTCTCCTCTCAATTGAAAAGGGATAATACTATGTTACATTATAAAAAATAAGGCTTGAAAACGCCCGTCCTAGTATATACTCTTATTTTTTGATTTCGTGATTTCGTCCGAAGGGGCTTTTTAGTTCCACGGCCCGGCCTGGTCAGTACTTAGCCGGGCCCGCCCTTTTGTTCCAACAAATCATAAATCAAAAGATTTATTAAATTTGAAAATAAATAAAGAAAAAAAAAAAAATTGCTTGTTATTGCGATAAACAAAAAGAACTTTTTCAATTTCTATGATATATAATCAAATGGTATCGAATCAAAGTGCCATTTCTTTCTTAGGTTTCTTAGTTAGTCCTTTTATTCCGGTTTAAATAAGAAAAGGGGAACTCTCGTTTCTTGACACAACCCATTTTTGTGTTATGGCTTAACAAAACCTCGGGCAAAAAAGCACTTGTTATTTAGTTATTTTTAGTTATTAAATTAAAGTGAAATGAATCCCCTTTTCCTAATCTCATTAGGTCCTCTTATACAAAAGGTAACGCTCTAGTTTTCATGATTCTTTTCTGATCTTTTGTTTTAGTTTTGATTAGGGTCGACAAAAGGTCCATTTATATACAATAATCGGATTGTAGCGGGTATAGTTTAGTGGTAAAAGTGTGATTCGTTCTATAACCCCTTATATAGTTAAAGGGTCTTTCGGTTTGATTAATATTCATTCCGAACAAAAACTTTAGTTCTTAAAAGGATTGAATCCTTTACCTCTCAATGAAAAATTCGAGGAAGAATATACATTCTCGTGATTTGTATCCAAGAATCAATTTAAAATTGAAAAATTGGATTATGAGATTACGAAACATAATTTTTTTTATTGGATCAATACTTCCAATTGAATGAGTATGAGTAAAGGACCCATGGATAAAGATAAAAAGTGTATTTCTAATCGTAACTAAATCTTCAATTTTTCATTTCTATAGGGAGAATTGAAGCAAAACAGCTATTAAACAATGTCTTTGGTTTACTAAAGACATCGATAAATTGTTTTAGCTCGGTGGAAACAAAATACTTTTCCTAAGGATTCTTTCAAATAGAAGTAGAGAACGAAGTAACTAGAAAGATTGTTAGAATATAAACCCCTCCTTTCTATAGGGATCGTCTAGAAAGCGGGTTGTTCTGAATAGGTTTAGACATAAAAGCTGACATAGACGTTATGGATCGGATTTTTTTATTTCGTTCATGTCTGAATCTGGGAATTTTTCCATCTTCCATAAAGGAGCTGAATGAAACCAAAGTTTCACGTTCAGTTTTGAATTAGAGACGTTAAAAATGATGAATCGACGTCGACTATAACCCCTAGCCTTCCAAGCTAACGATGCGGGTTCGATTCCCGCTACCCGCTTTTACTTTATCATTATAATCTTTAATATTCTAAAAATGAAATATTTTTTTTATTAAAATATTAAATAAAAAAATGGAATGAATCGAATTAATGTAATGCATCATTGACTTGAATACTAAATTCTTGGAATTCTTTCAACTATTTTTCCGAACAAGAAATATGAAAATTGGAGTGAAAAGCGTCCATTGTCTAATGGATAGGACAGAGGTCTTCTAAACCTTTGGTATAGGTTCAAATCCTATTGGACGCAGTTTATTTCCATATCATATATATATATATATTTTTTCTATTTCTATGTCACGAAAGATATGATATTTTGAATAACTTGAATAAGAGGCG